CCCCCAGCAAAGCTCTTCGTATTGCAATGCCTATTGTATCGGCTTGTCCTTTCTTAAGTGGAGACAGAATAAAGCGTCCATAATAAAGACGCTTACTATCTGCTCTTGATTCAACACACTTCCACTGTAGTGTCCGAGTAGATACTCTTACTTTCTCTCGAACCATATTAATATTATTTGATCAGATCATTGAATTGTTTATTTCTCTTGAAATCTATTTCATTTTTATTTCTATACACGTCTTTTCTTAGGGGGCCTACATCCATTATGGGGCATAGGGGTTACATCACGTACGAAACTTAATGGTATACCACTTCTTCGAATAGCTCGTAATGCTGCATCCCTACCGAGACCGGGACCTTTGATCATCACTTCTGCTCGTTGCATACCTTGATCTATGACTGTACGAATAGCCTTTCCTGCTGCGGTTTGAGCAGCAAATGGAGTCCCTCTTCTTGTACCTTTGAATCCACAAGTACCGGCGGAGGCCCAAGAGATTACCCGACCTCGGACATCTGTAATAGTCACAATGGTATTGCTGAAACTTGCTTGAACATGAATAACGCCCTTTGGTATTCGGCGTATATTCTTACGTGACCCAATCCGGGCATTTCTCCGTGAACCAGTTCTTCGTATAGATTTGGCCATACTTTACTTTATCATCTTATAACGAGAAATTCGAGGTATATGGATATATCCATTTCATGTCAAAACAGATCCTATTTTTGTATTGGTTACTTTATGTTATAGAGTCCATTTTCAAAAGATTATCCTTGTCTTTGTTTATGTCTCGGATTGGAACAAATTACTATAATTCGTCCTCTCCTACGGATCAATCGACATTTATCACAAATTTTACGAACGGAGGCTCTTATTTTCATAGTTGTCATTCCTAAACTGAATTCTGAGTATACTTATTGGAAGAAAATCAATTTCTTGAAATTTGAAACCCCAACCTCGAATTGTATTCTCATCAAAGAAATGCTGATGGTTAAAAAAAAAGCACCTAATCATTCGAATCCTTGTTATTATGAATTAGGAATCCATTTTTTGTTCTTTTCGTTTTAGTTAAAACCTCTCGAAATATCAAATAATGTTAAGAGTAATTAACACGTCTTTTTTTCTTTTGACAAATAGTCAATTCTATTTTTGCGACAATTCAGATGTAAGAAGGATTACCATATATAACACAAAATTTCTCCACCAATTCCTTCCAGTCGAGCCTCTCGGTCTGTCATTATCCCTTGAGAAGTAGAAAGAATTACAATTCCCATCCCGCCTAAAATTCTAGGAATTCGTTGATAGTTAGAATAGATTCGTAGACCAGGCCTACTGATCCGTTTTAAATTTAAAATAGTTGGATACATTCCTTTTCTATTCCTTCTATGTCGTAGGGTTACAATCAAAAAATATTTGTTGTTTTCCTGATGTTTTCTCACGTTTTCAAGAAACCCCTCTCGTAAAAGCATTTTTACAACGTTTTCCGTGATGTTAGTAGATTCTATTTGAACCATCCCTTTTCTATTCATGTCAGCATTTCGTATAGAGGTTATTACGTCAGCAATAGTGTCTCTACCCATGATAAATTTTAATTTTTGTTGCCTCCACGTTTTTGATCTAATCAACATGCTTTTTTTACTTTTTATGTAATAAAAAAAATATTCAATAACTCAATAACAATAAGAATGTTTATATTAACAATAAGAATGTTTATATTATTTAATAATATAAACAATAAAATACTTCAAATTATTTTATTGAATTTTCAAATATTTGAAACAAATAAAGAGATACGCGTCAGATAAAATTTGATTCACTATTATCTATTTCATTCAATAACTAAGTAGACGAGTAGGACTCTACTCTATTAAGTCGGATGTGATACTATAATACTTCAGGTGATAATGAAATTATTTTAGTGAAATTTAACTGTCTCAATTCTCGGGCAATCGCGCCGAAAACTCGAGTTCCTTTTGGATTTCCTTCTTGATCAATAACAACTGCTGCATTGTCATCATATCGTATTATCATGCCGTTGTTGCGTTTAAGTTCTTTACAAGTACGAACAATTACAGCTCTGATCACTTCTGATCTTTCTAGAGATGGGTTTGGTAATGCATCCGTAATCACAGCGACAATAATGTCGCCAATATGAGCATATTGGCGATTACTAGCTCCTATGATTCGAATACACATCAATTTTCGAGCCCCGCTGTTATCCGCGACATTCAAATGGGTTTGAGCTTGAATCATATCATTTTTGTTTTGAATCTGTTCTTTCAATGCAAAGAGAAAGTCGAAGTAAAAAAAAAGAAATATTCTTGTTCAAATTCAAAATAAAAGAAACCCACAATTGTTTTTTTATCTCTAAGACTTTTTTCCGTCGGTCTACCTGTCTAACCTGACATAATAAATAGAGTTCGTATAGGCATTTTGGACGCCGCTATTGAAATAGCCTTTCTGGCTATATTTTCTCCAACTTCACCCATTTCATAAAGTA